AATCCCCGGAGTAGCTATTTATGATACTATGCAATTTGTGCAACCCGATGTGCATACAATATGCATGGGATTAGCCGCTTCAATGGGATCTTTTATCCTGGTCGGCGGAGAGATTACCAAACGTCTAGCATTCCCTCACGCTTGGCGCCAATGAGTTTTTTAAGAACAAAAAAAAAGACTATGCCTTCGCCATATGAAATAGGAATATTAAGTAATAATAGCATGGCACTTCGAATTCGATATGATAAATTTTTTTTTCAAAACATTAGATTATATATCGAAAGAGTAGTATGAAATTAGTATAAAATAAAGGATATTCTCGATTTTATCTTATTTATCGGTGACCATTACCATTTCAGCGTCACAAACTTTTTTGTTTTCACAACAGAAAACTTTTAACAATATTTATGTTATTGTTATGAAAGAGTACGAAAAAAAAAAAAAAAGAAACTTTGGGATTGCTGAATCACAAATATATAAAAAGCAACGGAGCCATCATAGTATTTTTTAACTGCTCCGAAAGGAAGGATGGTAATTGGATCATTTGCCGATCTGAATCGGATAAACCCTATATCTATATTTTTTCTCTTTATTCGATGGAAATGGAAGGTAAAGTGAATTCCATTGTATAGCCGTATGCAATGTGCAAAAGATGCCTGTACGGTTGCTGAATTCTATCTTTCTTTTTTTATTATTCTTTATCTCTTCTCCTCACCTCATCATGCGAGATAGAGGAACCATTTGTTATATTATCAGGGTAATGATACATCAACCTGCGAGTTCTTTTTATGAGGCACAAACGGGAGAATTTATCCTGGAAGCAGAAGAACTACTGAAACTGCGCGAAACCATCACAAGAGTTTATGTACAAAGAACGGGCAAACCCTTATGGGTTGTATCCGAAGATATGGAAAGGGATGTTTTTATGTCAGCAACAGAAGCCCAAGCTCATGGAATTGTTGATCTTGTAGCGATTGAATAAAAAAAAATAGCAGTAAGTTTAAGCAAATCGCCGATTTGAGATTTTCTCTTCTTACTTATTACCGGGTTTAATAATATTCTATTCATCTATTAAATAGAGAAGTAATTCATAATCATCCGGTTAGGATCGATCTAAACCAGCCCATTTATTATGTATATGATTCAACATGCCAACTATTAAACAACTTATTAGAAACACAAGACAGCCAATCAGAAATGTCACGAAATCCCCCGCTCTTGGGGGATGTCCTCAGCGTCGAGGAACATGTACTAGGGTGTATGTGCGACTCGTTCAGATCACCATTGGTAGAAAAAAAGGGAAATAAATTTTCCAGTATCAATGATCAGTACTAGTGAATAGTATAAAATGGAAGGAAGAAGGTCGTTCACTATCTATATATCGAAAACTAAAAAAAAAAGATCTATTCAATTCTTCTATTGTATATGAAATTTATGGTTTCCGATGAGAAAAAATTCCTCATTGGTAACAAATAGTTATTCATTAAGCGGGGAAATCTTATGCCTATACTCTTGCAAAAACGGACTAAGAGGGTCAGCTACCCCAGCCAATCTTCATAATTAAATACCGTTACTGTATAGGTAGATCTCGTTGTGAAAGACCTATTACTAGATAATTCATGGGTAGAGCGGAAGAATGTAAACTGTACAACTTGCTAATAGCATTGATTAAATGAAGTAAGGGACTCCGGTATATATAGAGGACCTCACCGTTTAAGACATAACCATAGAAACGATGGAATCCACTATTTCATTATTCATTTCTATTTATTACTTTTTTCTGTTTTTTGATACCTAGTATCAATACTCCTTTCGAGGTGAAATGCCTATAAAAAAAGACAAATCGTGGTCGGGAAGGTTATAGTAGCAAAAGCCATTGGAATTTTTATTTTATACATTGGAAGAATCCGTTTTGTTATTAATAAACTAGGAAAAGGGAAAAGAATAACTGAAAGAAAGGAAATCAATTAGTTATTCATGAAAGTTTCATTTATTCAATGACTAGAATTAGACGAGGATATATAGCTCGGAGACGTCGAACAAAAATTCGTTTATTTGCATCAAGCTTTCGGGGGGCTCGTTCAAGACTTACTCGAACAATTATTCAACAGAAAATAAGATCTTTGGTTTCGTCTCATCGAGATAGAGATAGGAAAAAGATAGATTTTCGTCGTTTGTGGATCACTCGGATAAATGCAGTAATTCGCGAGGATAGAGTATCCTATAGTTATAGTATATTAATACACAATCTGTACAAGAGACAGTTGCTTCTTAATCGTAAAATACTTGCACAAATAGCTATATTAAATAGGAATTGTCTTTATATGATTTCTAATGAGATCATAAAATAAAAAAGGAAATTGGAAAGAATTTGTCAGAATATTTTAAATGGAGTTCGCTGGAGAATGAACTCCGGGAAGGTAGAGTAGAAATTAGTATGATAAAGAGAATATGATAAAGTCGCTCAAAATTTAATGAGCGAATATGTCCAATATCCAATAAAAAAAGATTTCTTCTTCTTTCCCAATTTTTTTTCTTACGATTTTTCGAACAAAATATCAATCTGTGTTTGAGTTCGGATTTTTATTTGGGTTCAATTGAGGAGTAAAGTAAGTCTACTTTTTTTTATTTATTTATGGTTCTAAGACCAGTAGCTCCGGCGGTCGACTCGCTTCTTTCAAATTGTTTCTCATTATTAAGAAAAGGTAACAAAGATAAAATACGAGCTTGTTTTATAGCAATAGTAATTAATCGTTGTTGTTTTAAGGTTAATCTATTTACCCGTCTAGATAATATTTTTCCTTGTTCACTAATAAATCGACTAATTAAACTCATGTTTCTATAATCAATTCGATCCCCCGATTGGATCGGGGGCAAACGCCTACAAAAAGATCGCTTGGATTTAAGAAAGAGTCGCTTGGATTTTTCCATGGTTTGTTTATTCCTTATCCTCAAAATCCTATTTCAATTTGATCCAAAAAGATTTCAAATTCAAAATATAGGATTTGATTTGGCTTTTTTTTTAGTTAGTTATATTATGTTAACTAAAATTAACATATATAGAATAATATGGTATATATAGAATATGTCCTTTTCGTGTTACTTGTAAGAGTGACACACAGGCACTTGATTCGAGTTATTTCTTTATCTCCCCGTGAATCCTATGTTTGTAACAATAAGGACAGAATTTTCTCAATTCCAATCGACTGGGCGTATTGTGTCGATTCTTTTGAGTAATATATCTGGAAAGACCCCTTGATTCCTTATTAAGACCGTTTCTAACACAGTTGGTACATTCTAAAATAACCGTTACTCGGACATCTTTACCCTTGGCCATGAACCTCCTTTGCGTTTTTGATTAAACCAATTCTTCTACTTTCCGCGAAAAAAGAAATAAAAAAATAAGAAGTAAAACAACAAACTAATATTTAGGTATATTTTGAATCGAATTCGATTCAATGTACAGTATTTCATTAAAAGATCTTGTATGATCTTCTTGCCCTAGACACATTTCTGTTCTCACAATATTATTTCGAAATGGAATTGGAGAAAACCCGAATTTTGCCGAGGTTGAATCTACTTTTTTATTTCTCTTTCCTCCTTTCTTTATTATACTTCTACTTAATATATTGTATCGAATTCTATTTTATTTAAAAAAAAGAAAAGAGGGGGAGGGATTAGTCACAAATCTTTTGATTCTATCTCTAATCTTCTTCACCCCTTCAAATGTCAATAACTAGAATGAAAAAAAAGGGAATGTCAACGCATCCGGAAATAAACGATTGATCTCTATCAAAAGACCTGCTAAAGCCCCAAACCATAGAGTACTTAGTACCGGTGCCACGGAAAGATATGTTTTTAGATCTCGCATTTTAAATCCTCCTTCTTTATTCTTTTTATTTATTTATTGTATTATTTATTGTAATGCCTAATGTTAATACATATATGATCGGATAGAATATATATGTAAGTAGTTAAGGACCGCTTGTATTTGTACACGGAATTCCTAATTCCAATTGAAATGTACAATGATTCGGTAGATAAGATTTTCCTTTTCTTAAAACCGAAAAAGACGTCCCTTCCGACTGAGCATTTCCAAAAAATATTCCTCTTTTTAGTTATTTTTTACGATGGGTTTCATATTCATGTGTATATAAGCCTTCTATTATTATTATATGTTACATGAGAATAAAAAAAAGAAATGACAAGATAACTTGGATATATCAATGGAGAAAATAAGAATTTTGAAAACAAGACAGGGATTCTATAAAATGACACTGTAGACCAATTGAAAGGGATGTAGCGCAGCTTGGTAGCGCGTTTGTTTTGGGTACAAAATGTCACGGGTTCAAATCCTGTCATCCCTACCTATTACTTCTCGTCTGAGCAGTAACGAGGGATTTATTGAAATCGATTCAAATCAGGCATACATAATCTTTTTTTATTATATCATATTCTATATGATAGTCTTATGCATACAAGATGTATTCGGGTTAGAAAAAAAAATCCTCTTCTTTTTTTTAGTTTTAGCTAGTGTGATAATGATAAGAAGATAAGAAAGCGCTCTTAGTTCAGTTCGGTAGAACGTGGGTCTCCAAAACCCGATGTCGTAGGTTCAAATCCTACAGAGCGTGATTCCATTCTTGGTTAGGTTAGTCCCAAAATGACAATTAAATAATTGAACAGTAATCTTAATTTGACCTCCTTTGTATTAAAGAAAAGAGGAGAGGAGGTCAATTAAAAAAAAAAGATGTTAGTTAATTTAATCAAAGATCCAACTGATCACCACGTCTGTATTGTAAATATGCAGTTACAAATAATCCAGCTAAAGTAATAGGAATTAGACCTAAGACAATTCCAAATAGAAAAACTTCAATCATTTCCATTTTTTTGAAAGGGAAAAAGGAGAGGTAATATCTATCCCTACATATTAATTCGCATTGCCCATGAATCTCAATGACCACTAATTGGAAATTGACTCTCTAAGGAACTATAGAGTC